CTCGGTAAACAAAAGCCTACATAGCAGTTCCAATGCTACGCCTTGAACCGCTCGGCCATCTCTCCTACATAATGATTATGAATCAAAAACCAAGTGAATAGTGAGTTCTTCATATTTCATTCTAGATTATTGGATTGGATAAGTATGACCAATCCATTTTAACTATATATTTGAACTATATATTACAAAATATTATAAATAAAAATAGAAAATTTTTCATCAAAGTAAAGAAAGATCTTTCGAGGCCTCAAGACAATTATTTTTTTACGAAATTTTTTTATTTGTAATTTTGAAAATGAAAAGGGGGTTTGTGTTTGCAAAAACGACTCCTACTAGAAATTCGATTCGAATCCATTAAATCAATGAATTAGAACGAATCAACTGATTAATAGGTCTAGATTTTTTAGACTAGGGTTAATGGATACCTTTCTATCATAATTCTATATAGACTACGATTCCATACCTTACAAATTCTCAAATTTCTTTCCGACTTTAGAATTCTCAACAACAAACCCCTTCCCTCACCCCTCTATTCTAGATTGATAAAACATTTTGTATAGTGGATTGTATACCTGCTATGTACATAACATAAAAAAGAGGTGGTTATTCTATTTTCATCATAGAATGATTTTTTCCTCTTTGTATCATAATTCAATACAAATTTCTCGAGTTATTTGAATCTGTAACTTCAACGAAATCGGAATAGTTCGCTTCGTTGGTATACTACTACATTAGGATGAAATCGAACCGGGTTGGACCTTTTCTTATTGATTCCTATAAAAAAGGAACAATTGGAATAAAAAGCCCATAATCTTTTTTTTTCAAATCAATCTATTTTTATGTTATTTCGTACTGTACAATTCTTTTCTTTGTGGGATCATTTTCCCCCGAGAGGGAATGAGAAGAATTATAAAATGGATTGCTAGCTATGCCTAGATCGCGGATAAATGGAAATTTTATTGATAAGACCTTTTCAATTGTAGCCAATATCTTATTGCAAATAATTCCGACAACTTCAGGAGAAAAGGAGGCATTTACCTATTACAGAGATGGTGTGATTTGATTCTTTTTTTTCTCTTGGTCTTACGAGAAAGACATGTGATTCGGAAAAATTTTTGAAATAAATCTACGCTTGTTGAAGGTGAAGTTTGGAAATAGAACAATTCCTTCTGTCGTGTATCCTCGATTAATGCAACCTCAGATGCTATGTTTCAATCTTAGATTCTAGTATTGAGCGAAAGGTTATATCTAGAGGTTCTGTATTATGGGGCAATCCTACTCCACTACACTAGTACCAACGGACAGCATAAGGGAAGAAGCACTACACCTAGGAATCAACAACACGAAAACCTTGTTAGAAATGACCCCTTTCCTTATTGGGCTCGGGACTAAAAGAATGGTTGGGACAACAAACATCCATCTCGTTCGTACTTTGGATACCAATATAACCATCGAAGGTTGTTTGAAGTGACTAATTCCTGGAAATTAGGAGGCGTTGAAAACAAAGAAATTGCTCGAGTTCTCATTTCTATCTAGTTATCTAGTCTCAACACCCTTGATATTAAGAAAAGATCTCTTGCAGGAAGGTTGGCTAGAGATTTCTTGTAAAAACACTAGCCCTGCTCAGTCCATAATGAGAATATTTTCATCTTTTTGATTTCATGTATATTCTCCTTATGCACATAAGGGAGGAGCCGTATGAGGTGAAAATCTCACGTACGGTTTTGGAACGGAGATTCTTTTAATTGAATGGCGACCGTAACGGATGTCAGCTCAATCCGAAGGAAATTATGCAGAAGCTTTACAGAATTATTATGAAGCTATGCGACTAGAAATTGATCCTTATGATCGAAGTTATATACTCTATAATATAGGTCTTATCCATACAAGTAATGGAGAACATACGAAAGCTTTGGAATATTATTTTCGAGCACTAGAACGAAATCCATTCTTACCACAAGCTTTTAATAATATGGCCGTGATCTGTCATTACGTGCGACTATCTTCACTATAGAAGTAAAAAAAGAAAAACAAAAAAAGGCTTTCTACATATACATCGTCTAAAACAACGATTTTTATCAGCTGTAGCAAAGAAAAAAACTTTATATTCATAAAAGTTGAAATATGAAGAAAATAAATAGATATACCTAGCTACTTTTTCTATGGATAAAAAAAGAATCTAATTGGTAAGGGAAGCACCGTAAAGATCAATTGGCGAAATTTGGGGCCAATACAATAATAACTGCGTACTTATGTCATGATGGTAGATATACTTATCTCGTGATGTGAGATAAAATAGGAATCCACTTATGTAATAGAGTTGATCCACTAAAGTCTTGAGCAGCGGTGTAGGATCAGATCCCAAAGATAGTAAGTTTTTCTTTCTTAGGAAAGAAAGTCTTTTTCAAAGATTCTATATAAATTTATATACGAAACCAAGATAGTTACCTTTCAGAAAATCGAATGATAGGGGAATTTTTTCTTCTGAAGGTGGGAAAAA